TAAAGTTGTTTCTTTTTTTTTTCTTTTCTTCCAATCCAAAGAATTTACTTTATGCATAGGTTATCGATTCAGCATTGGATAAGAATGGGGGAGATCCCCGTTTTTCGAAAAAAAAAGGAGGGTTCAAATCATTTTTTTTCGACATGAGTGTTCTCTATCGAAAACAATTTCCAACTATTCATTTTTCATTTTGAACCCATTTATCTATTAACATAGTAGTAGAAAGAGTACTTTGTTGCATCCGGACTTCAAACAGTTTAGCTTTAACCATATTAAATTAATGGCCCCACGTTATTGGTTGATAGAGAATCAAAGTCTATTTACCAATGAACCGCGAAATGCTATGGTTCTTAGCGATTTTCTTATTAATTTATTCATTTATTAATTTATTCAGAAGTAATTCGCAGGACCATGCACCTTTTCTTTCCTAGTTAAACCAAAAAAAAAAGAGGTCATCTGGTTCAATCCAGCGTATTCTTGAAATAAACAACTCACACACACTCCCTTTCCAAAAAAAATCAATACACCAAGAACTACACTTAGATTTATTAGATTTGTTGCTAAAATATCGGTATTAAACCCGAAGCTCCCGGCGGATGGCCAGTGACCAAAAGAAACGAAAGAGTCGGTTATAGTTTTCATATGGATCTCCTCTTATTTTATAGATATAGACAGATTAATTAAATTATCTTTTTTATTCTATATATTTCTATTTTTCTATATACATATTTATATTGATATTTTCTATATTATTGTTCTTTTATGCATTTATCTGTATTCTATTCATTCACTTACCCTTTTTCGGTAATTAGAAATTTCGAATTTCTAATAAGAACAATATTTATTATAATTTGGTACTAGGTCTCGTGTTAATTGCGAATTTTTATTTGTCCTGCAACACTTCCTAAAAAAGGTTTTGATTGGACTAAGAAGGGGGAAGGAAGAAAGCGAGTTCGTTCGTATACTACTTCCTCATTCTCAAATGAGTCCTTCCCATACCATAATTGTCCCACTAAAAAGAAATAAAGAAAAAGAAATAAAGAAAAATAAATAAAGAGTTAAATCTTGATATAATTTGAAAAAGCAAGCATCAATCACAAGTCAATAAAATAAAAAAATACGTATTTTTAGGATTAAACAAAAGGATTCGCAAATAAAAGTGCTAATGCAACAACCAATCCATAAATTGTTAAAGCTTCCATAAAAGCCAGACTAAGTAATAAAGTACCTCGTATTTTTCCCTCCGCCTCGGGCTGTCTCGCAATACCTTCTACAGCCTGGCCTGCAGCAGTACCTTGACCAACCCCAGGTCCAATAGAAGCAAGCCCAACGGCCAACCCAGCAGCAATAACGGAAGCGGCAGAAATCAATGGATTCATAATAAATTCCTCGCAACAAAATAAAGAAATGGTTAATGATACAATCAACCAATAAACTATGACTTAATTATTTCAGCGATAAGATTTTCATACAGTCGAAACAACTCAAAATTTCAAATTGAAGTAATAAATAATATTATTAAATCATTAGAATTACTTCGATATTTGATATTTACTTTTTATTTTGAGTTTCTGCCCATTGCGTTTTTGTGAATTCATACAACCTTTTGTTTTTTCATTTCTTTCTTTATTCCGAGCCGTTCTTTGAATTCAAACTCTTCGCTCCTTTTCGGGATTTAATTTCTTTATTCAATATTCAATTCACAATTACAGTTTTACAACCGAAAAGAAGGACTTTTATTGGAATCTCGATCTAAACTCCCAGTAATATGGCCGATTAGATATATCTTTTAACTAATACTAATATATAACTAACTAATACTAATATATAACTAGTTAATGCCTAATATTCCATATACATGTCTTTCGTCCATAACGTAAACCAACTATTCGTTTCGTATCTTAGATTCAATCGGATTATAAAATCATTTTTCAAAACATCTACACAGGAAAGTTGGCTTATAGCCATTATATATTTCCCTACACCTAGTTTGATCCCGCTCTGCTAAACAACCCATTTTTTTTTTGTAATCTGTAAACTTTTCTCTTCCTTTTATTTATCATTATCTCAGATGGATAGAATCAATCTAAATGGACACTAAACGGACGAATTCCTTAGGCTGAATCATTGTAAATCATTGTATAAAAATATAAGTGATCTAAGTTGATGTAATTGATTATTTATTAATATTCACTATTTTGTTTTGGTCAATCGATGAATTGAATAAAAAACCCGACTGAAATGGGAATGGCTCTAGAAAAGTCTAATCGCATATTGTAAACAAATCAAATAAAGAATTCTTATTCGGATTATGACTCCTAAAATTGGAATTGAATGAATAAAACAATCAAGACACTATTACTCTAAAGAGAATATTCATTGAATTGGAAGGGGGGCTAGATTGGTAAAATGAAGTTTAGGAAAAAGATCTTTTAGATCTCTTTCCTTTTTTTTTTACAATTCTCGAATATCGTAATCTTTTTTACTAGTCCTCGAGATCGTATAGACCCCTTTGTCTAGGTATGTTTATATTTATGTTCACCAAGGCGATTCTCTAAAAACTATTTCGAAAATTAGTCAATGATGCCCCTCCATGGATTCACCTATATAAGCCGCAGCTAAAGTTGCAAAAATAAGAGCTTGAATACCGCTTGTAAATAATCCAAGAAACATTACAGGTATAGGAACCACTAAAGGCACTAAAGAAACAAGAACAACAACTACTAATTCATCCGCTAATATATTTCCGAAAAGTCGAAAGCTAAGTGATAAGGGTTTTGTGAAATCTTCTAAAACGTTAATGGGTAAAAGGATCGGAGTTGGTTGAATGTATTTACCAAAATAACCTAATCCTTTTTTGCTAAGGCCGGCATAAAAATAGGCTACTGACGTAAGTAAAGCTAAAGCCACAGTAGTATTTATATCATTCGTAGGTGCAGCTAACTCTCCATGAGGTAACTCTATGATTTTCCAAGGTAAAAGGGCCCCAGACCAATTAGAAACAAAAATAAATAGAAAGAGAGTTCCAATAAAAGGAACCCATGGACCATATTCCTCTCCAATCTGAGTTTTGCTCACGTCTCGAATGAATTCAAGGACATATTCGAAGAAATTCTGGCCATTAGTCGGAATGGTTTGTGGATTCCGAACAGCTACAATAGATGACCCTAATAAAATAGCAATTACAACCCAAGACGTAATAAGTACTTGAGCATGGACTTGAAACCCCCCTATTTTCCAATAGAAATGCTGGCCTACTTCCACACCGGATACATCATATAGCCCCTTTAATGTGTTGATGGAACATGATAGAACATTCATATTGCCCTCTGAATGAAAAAAAAAGGAATTATTTTGATTCAACTATCTTTTTTTTTAACGTTGTCCATTTTTATTTTCTATTTTGAATAACAACTAATCACAGAATATCCCCAGTTCTTTTTATCTCTTTTGTTTTTGTGCGATTCAGAAATAAGAACCAATTCCATAAATTCATATAGTTCGCAAAATTATTTATTTATCTTATTATTATATTTATTTATCTTATAATTAATCAGGGATTTCGTATATAACTAGAACGACCCTCACAAATTGCAAATATTAATTTGTTAAGAATTAATCGGATTGAAGCAATAGCGTCATCATTCGCTGGAATCGAAATATCTGCCAGATCCGGGTCACTGTTTGTATCAATTAAACAAATCGTTGGAATTCCCAAAGTGAGACATTCTCGAAGAGCCGTATATTCTTCTTGCTGATCAAGAATTATTACAATATCGGGTAACCCCGTCATATATTTAATCCCCCCCAGATATGTTTTCAAGTCAGATAACTGTCTCTTCAATCGAGCCGCATCCCCCTTCGGAAGGCGGTTTAGTCTTCCTGTTTTTTGTTCCATTCTCAAGTCCCTGAACTTTTGAAGTCTCGTTTCTGTAGTGGACCAATTCGTTAAAATACCGCCGAGCCATTTTTTATTAACATAATGACACCGAGCCCTTATTGCAGCTCGCGCTACTGAATCAGCTGCTTTCTTTTTGGTACCAACAATTAAGAATTGTTTTCGGCTACTTGCTGCATCAAAAACTAAATCACAAGCTTCTGATAAAAAACGAGCAGTTCGAGTAAGATTTGTAATATGAATACCTTTACGCTTTGCAGAAATATAAGGTGCCATTCTTGGATCCCATTTTCTAGTCCCATGACCAAAATGAACTCCTGCTTCCAGCATCTCCTCCAAATTAATGTTCCAATATCTTCTTCTCATTTCTCCCCACACTTTCTCCCTCTCTTTTTTTTAAAAAAAAAAAAGAACGGGGTACCCTGAAATAAATAATTGTTCCGACGGAACTTTCCCTTTTCCCGGAAATTGGACATTGATATACGAACGAAGCGATTAATGTCTGTCTATTACGTATTATCTTTATTTCTTTATTATTATTAACACAAATCCCATCTAACAAATCACAAGACAATCGATAGTTAATCGATAGTTAAAAGGATAAATCCCCTCTTAGGAATCATTAAATCCTATAAATGATTGTTCTGCTGGATCATAGAAATTTTTGAAATGCACGAATCAAATAATTCTCGGTGGTGGAACAAGATATCTCTCCTTTCCCCCTCGAATAAATTCTTCTTTTTGATTTTCAAAGCAATACCCTTATATTGCTTTGCGCGGTGCACTAATCTTTTGAATCCGGTACCGACGGGTATCCTACCACCTAGAACAACGTTTTCCTTCAGGCCTTTCAACCAATCAATACGACCGCGGAGAGCGGCTTTTGCTAAAACGCGAGCAGTTTCTTGAAAACTCGCCTCGGATATGAAACTTTGAGTATTCAAAGATGCTCTTGTTATTCCCAATAATATGGCTCGGTAACAGATCGCTTCTTCCAAAGCGCGTCCTGTTCGTTCCGCTCGCAATAATCCAATAAGTTCTCCGGGTAAAAAAACATTAGACATTCCATCGTCTGAAACCAAGACTTTTGATGTTATTTGACGTACAATAATTTCGATATGCCTATTATGGATCTGCACCCCCTGGGATCGATAAACCTTTTGGATCTTATTAACCAAAGAGATACGACTTTGCGCTATAGTTAACTCAGCACCAATCAAGAATCCCCAAGGAATTCCAAGAATTCTTGTTATACACCCCTTCCAACTCTCAACTCTCTTTTCTAAGTTTATCGATATTGAATCAATTGAACGCACTTCTAACACTTGTTCCACTTTTGGAAGACCCTGTGTTATATCACCAGATCTCGATTTTTCATATATAAATGTAACTAACGTATCTCCTTCATAAAGGATTTCTCCATAATGGCCGTGAACAGTTGCCCCCGGAGTGGCCAAATAAGGATTAGCCGATCTTATTACTACATAGTCAACGTAAACAATTATAACTTGGCCCGATTTTAGGTGTGGTCCGTTTTTGGCCATATATATATTTTCACAAATAAACTGCCCCGGGCTAATTATTGTCAATCTTTCTTCACAAGAATTATGATAATAATTATGACGGCGAATATACCACTTCAAATTGAATGGATTCAAAACACTCTTACTGCATGGATCGGGATTAACAATTCTCTCCTTTTCATCCATTAAATAATATTGAAATACTTGAAAAGTCTGTTTTAAATTGTTAAGTTTCAGATATTTAGTTACGGAAATCGGATTATGAGTTATGAAATGGTAAAATGAATAAAAATTCGCAAATTGAAGGGCTATTCCTAAGGGGCCCAACCAATTCCTAAGTGGAATTATAGGATTTCCTTTAATTGTTTCTTTTATTACATTGTGAGAGTTTACACCATTGAATAGATCCATTCGAAAACAATTAGATGATGACAAAATCATCAACGATTGACATTCGTTATTTCTATTCAACAACGTACTAAGAGTTCCTTGATTTTGTTTAAGTGATCTTGCCTTGGAATAAACGGAAGAAAATGGATTAATATTGGGACGATCTAACCCATTATCAGAGACCAATCCTGACCCTGATGGATCATTCCTTTTTCTGCTGATATATGAAATAGGGGATTTCATTAAGTTGATTCTTAGAAAATCACGAATCAGACCCTTTGTATTTACTTCAACAACAGAAGCTTGGGCCCCCTCGATAAAAGAATTTTTTTTGTCTTGATCCCAATTCAAGACTAAACAAGTCCGAACTAGTTGAATACTTGTGTCAGAAATTCCCTGACGTGGTTTACCATTTCCATAAAGAATATAATTGACAACTCGAAGCTTCAGATTATCCTTTTCCTGCAATGGGGCTTGGAGGAGAAGTCTTTCTAAATTTATACCATCCGCTATTTCGAATATGACTACTGGGCGAACAAAAACAAAATACTTTTTCTTGGTAGGTGTGAAAAGTTGAACATATATCCAACTTTTCACTTCTAAGGAATCCTTAGACTTTGTTTTTACCGTTCCTGGTGGTATCAAGATACCACTGTGTCGGGATATCTTATCTGCCTCTCCCGGAAAATGGATATCTCCAGAAAAGATTTTAAGTTCTATTTTTTTTTTTTTTTTCTCCACTCGGACCAATCCGCCTACTCGACTTCTTGTATTTAAAGTAATTTGTGTATCTCCTCCAATGATACTATTATTCCGTACCATTAGGGAAGAAGATTCGGGGAAAATATACACTTCCTCTGGAATGAAAAAAAAGCCATCTACTTTCATTTGGTATTTTGGCTTAAATTCTTTGACTCCTTGATACTCAATCAAATCTTCTTTTTTGACAATTGAATGCACCCCTATAGTCCCATATTTAGTAATTCCTGAACTCTTTCTTCGGTATTGGCGATCGTCGAAAAAAGCAAAAATACTATTTCTACGGAAAATACCATTTATGGGTATTTCAATTGAAATACTGGAGTGGGGCATTAGTTCTTTCTCTCGTTCTTGAATCGATTGGAATGGGATGATGAATCTATTTCTTCGCCTCTTTGCCAATAAATCAGAATTCCCGTGGATAATAGCCGAAGATATGAGATTACAATAGCTAGTACATATGACTCGATTAAGTTCTAAATAATCAGGAATCCTACCTTCCTTTTTACCTGAAAAATCTGAACTAAAGAATTTTTGTTTAACGTGATCATTATTTACTGAAGGGCTAGAAATATATCTTTGTTCGACAGAAAGAGAATGAACGTTCATTTGATCTTGATCCTTGTGTATCGAAAAGGGAATTATACTGGATTTGGATGAACCTCCTGATAATATCCATAGATGGCTTGTTTTTGGTAAGAGATGTACATTACTATATATAAATTCAGGTGCATGGGAGACGTCAGTACTCCAGTGCATTTCGCCCTCTGAGTCGGAATAAATATGTTTTCGAACCCTCTCTTTAAAACTCAAAGTATATGTTCCCGAACGGATTTCGGCAATCACTTGTTCTGATTCTACATATTGATCGTTTTGAACTAAAAGCAAACTTTTTGGTGGAATAGTCACGTTATGTAGAATATCTTGACT